TATTTTTTTTTAGAGATGTTTCAAAAACCTCCACCTTTTCTGATGATGTTTTTAAAAAATGAACTTCGTTAATTGATTCAGAACATCTGTTACTCAATAGTATCTGTCAATACTTAAAACAAAGAAGGAATCGCTCGATTTACCCTTTTTGGATGACTCACAATTATATATAAATAGAATATATTTCTATCAATCAGATATCATGCAAACCCTTTCTATACTAATAGAATAGAACCTTACTCCATTTAATCTAATAAATATTTAATCTAATAAAAGTGAAATTTTTTTTTATAAGTTCGTTGAAATTGAAGAAGTTCTATATTGCTCAATAAATTGACCTATATTTATTTGTCCACTACCACTATGTTACGTAAGAAATCTAAAAAAGGGTTATGATAAAATAAACCTATAAAAAAAAAAAATAAAATGAAAACTACAAATATCCATTTTTTACGAACGGGATCGAGAATCTTTATTAATTCGACACAAGAAAGGGTTGGGTAAAATTCCGTTTCTTGTGTCAAGGACTAGGAGACGAACAATCTCCCCTAAAATCCTTTGTTCCTCTCATTTATACTTTGGTTTCTATTCTCCGCTTATTTATCTTTTGTTTTGATTCTAGTCAAATATAAAACTATTGATTCATTCTATATCATACCGTTTCAATTTGGATTGCAAAAACAAATAAATAAAGAAGAGTTAAGTAAAACAGTCGCCTTCACAATATACTATGACCAGGAATGCGGTATTAAGTAATTCCCGAAATCCGGTAGAATAAAGAATATAAATAAGCAAAATTTTTTGATCATACATAATTCCCAACAAAAATTTGTTTATTTTTAGAGCTTGATGTTGATAAATCCGCAGATCTAGAAATTCATTTCGGACAATTGAACCTTCTCAAACTGTTTCTTTTTAAGAACCAAAAAGATTTGTGCCAAAATAACAGATGCCAAGAAGAGCAAAAGACCTTGGACACGTAATGGATCTTGAAGTACTATTTCCGCATCTCCCTGACCAAATCCACCCACATTAGGATTACTCGTTAATGGTTGATCAAGTTTGATGGATTCGCCCTCTGAAACAAGAAGTTCCGGTCCTGGAGGGATAATATCAACCACTTGACGTCCATCCGATGCATCCGCTATGGTTATTTCGTACCCCCCTTTTTCTTTTCGTATTATTTTGCTTACTATACCTGCTGCTGTAGCATTATAAACATTATTGTTACTCTTGCTCCCGTCGGGATAAATCTGACCCCTTCCCCTGTTCCCGCCTACATATATGGGATATTTTAAGAAGTGCACATCTTTCTTAGTAGCGGGGTCCGGGGAAAGAATAGGAAAGGTGATTTCACTATATTTCTGACCAGGAACCGGACCTATCACAAGAATATTTTTTTTAGTGGGACGATAGCTCTGAAAAGACAGATTTCCTATCTTTTCTTTAATCTCGGGCGAAATACGATCGGGAGGGGCTAATTCAAACCCCTCGGGTAAAATAAGAACAGCCCCGACATTCAAAGCTCCTTTTTTACCATTAGCAAGAACTTGTTTCAGTTGCAGATCATAAGGAATTCGAACAACTGCTTCAAATACAGTATCAGGAAGTACCGCTTGTGGAACCTCGATATCCACGGGTTTATTAGCTAAATGGCAATTGGCACATACAATACGGCCAGTCGCTTCTCGTGGATTTTCATAACCCTGCTGTGCAAAAATGGGATATGCATTTGAAAGGGGTGCCTGGGTTAGTATATATATCATGAGCGATACGGAAATGGATCGAGTAATCTCTTTCTTTATCCAAGAAAAGGTATTTTTAGTTTGCATGGTCCAATCATTGATCCCGAAAATTTCTACAATAAAATTAGGTAGGTCGCTAGTATAGTTCCCTATCTATAATTTTGCTATTTACTTAAATATTAAATATAAATAATTTTACTGGAATATTGGAGGAATCCCTTGGATGGGTAGTAAGTACAATTTTGAATGTTTTGCTTATGTACAAAGTAACAAATATTATAATTGGATCGTTCGATCACTTTTCAGTCATTCATTGAATGATAAATCACTACAAGTGAAGGAGATACACGATTTAAATAACGAAAGATCCAATATTTAAAAATTGTATCTAAAATGACTGGAAAAGTAGAAACAAGACCGGATATAATTTGATCATTATGAGCAAATCCAAAATCTTTGTAGACAGAGCCAATCATTAATTCCCAACCGTGGGGCGAATGGAATCCTATACATAAATCAGTTAATAAAAGAATAGAAAAAGCTTTTATTGTGTCGCTTAAGTTGTATAGGAATTCTTGAAACCAAGAGTTAAGAATAACAAGTTCTTCATTACCTAGAATAGAATAACCACTTAGAATACCGAAACAGATTATATTTGTCGAGAAGTGTAAAATTGTATGGATGCGATCCTCGTTGTGCATCTTGATCAATTGGATCGTTTCTTTGTAGATTTCGATGCGAGGCTTTTGTAAATGGGTTTCCGGGTATTCCTTTATCATTTCGTCCAAACGTAAGAGTTCCTCTAAGTCTATGAATTCTTTTAGAATACTCTTTTCTTGAATATCATTCAAAAAAATTTCGGATTGCCTAGTATTCCACCAATTAGTAAACCAAGATTCCAGACTTTTATTAAATGAGAGAGAGATCCACCAAGGCAAAAATACTATAGATGCAAGATATAGAAGGGAAATTAATACTTTCTTTTTTGCCATTTTTTCGTCTGTGAATTTTAAAATTTTTAATGAACGCACCTCATTCGTCGACTCTATATGATACTAATATTTCTATCAAGCATAAGTTCTATTACAAGTCATCGATGTATTTCCGGATTTTTTTGTGATTCAGTACAGCGGTTAGTCCTTGAATTTAGAAAGAATATAGAATAAGAAAGAGCCCTCTTCAAATTAATAGTAGTCAGATTTCGAGACGAAAGAACTCCCGTTCTATCAAAATATCAAATATTTAGAAAAAAAAATTCTTTACTTTATGATTTATGATGAAATGTTTTGTTTTGATATATGATGAATCTATCATTTAGATTTGTTACTGAATTGAGTTAAGTGGATTTACATACGCATAAAAAAAATTGTGGACATAAACAATTTAGTTTTAGAATTGTTTCATATACGTTTGCTTTGGCTCGAGTAAGCGTTCTGAAGAAACTTCAGTTAAGTTATGCTATAGAAAAAAAGATGATTCTTGAGTTTTTTATCTCTTGCAAAGTATTCATTCTTCAGTTCCTTTTTTCAAAATACTTCAATTGGTACACGCAAGAAATAGGCCAATTCAGCAGCTTTTTGCTCAATCTCTCGTGGAGTAAAATTCTCATCAGTACGAGTCAAGGGAATGGCTCCTTGTCCTTTTATTTCCATATAAAGGACACGACGAGCATAAATACCCTCTTTAATTTCTATTCTGATGGACTGAATGTCTTTCATAAGGAATCGGAGGAATATGCGACGATTTTTTCCAGGAAATCCCCAACGAAAAATACACACTATGCCCTCTTTTATATCGAATCGATCATAACCACTACCTACATTCCACGAAATTGTGCACCACAAATAGGAGCTAATAAAAAGACCTGCGATCCCATAGAAAGACATCACGATACCTTGTGGAAAAAAAATTATTTGCTGAGAAGGAAATAAAGATATAAAATTCCTACCAAAATAACTGGACGTTCCAACCAATAAAAACCCTAATGAACCTAAAAAAAGAATAAAGGCCCAACAGAAATTACTTGTTTTTCGAGACCCCGCTATAAGTTCTACCCATATACGTTCTGATCGCCAACTCATACTCTAACTAGACCTAGTTGCATTTTATTGGAATTGGGAGAATAACAAAAATAATTTTTTTTTTACTTTTTTTTGTTTCCGAAGTAACTCTCATCAACCAGCACTATTATGATGTGAACCTTTAGGGATAATTCATCGAATTTCTTAGATCCAAACTAAAATAATAACATCCCTTTCATATGATTTCCTAATACATATAGATATATTGACTTTACATTTCAGAAATTCTCCCCGATCCCGATCTATTTGAAAATAGTTCTAATTCATTTATCATGTTTACACATACATAAGAGCTTATGCCCGAAGGAAGCCGCATATTATACCATATTTTACTAAATAGATATCCGTCCAAGTAAGTCTTGAAAAAAAAATATATATATATAAGATTTGTCCTTGTTGTATCTAAAAAATCTTGTTTTTTTGAACATAAAGAGATAAAGAAGCCATTGCAATTGCCGGAAATACTAAGCCCACTAAAGGCACAAAAATGGAGGGGAGACTGTTGAGAGTTATCATAGAATGGGTACCTCGATTTAATATTTGTACCTGTTATTTATTGTTATATTTATTGTTTTATATTTGAACCTTATCCTTATATTGTTATAAAGATATCTTATAATTCATATATAATTGTTATATTATACTAAGTATACCTAAGTGAGTATATATATACTTAATAGGGATAGGGAGTCTATAAGTATATGTTTTAAGAAATATATATTAATTTAAGAAATATATATTAATTAATAAAATACAATAAATATATAAATAAATGGACCTATTCATCTTTCTACATGTTTCTACATGAAATATATATATACGATAATCCACCCTTTTTATATTCGTATTAGTAGTTATTATCTTTTCTTGTCTTATAAATTTCATAATTTAATAAAATTTTAAAGTATTTCCTAAAAACTCCCAAAGAATTCGTTATAATACGATCCAACAAAAAGGATTCTTAGTGGGGGATTGTTTTCGGGAGATATAGAAAGATGCAAGACCTTGTTAACTAATTCCACGGAAGAAAGCGAAAGAACTCACTCTTTTATTTTGAAAGAATTCACTCTTTTGTTTAATAGAGATTTCCTAGTTAGTATTAGTAACCAGGAATATCGATAAAAAAACGATCCGGATGGTTCTTTCTACAATTCAATCTTATGTTACCAAAGTC